AAGGTGAAGAACCTTTGTGATCAGCTGGAGGCTTTTGGTATGAAAAACTATGAGGCCGGTAATCTTAGTCAGATCATGAAGGGTATAATTTAAAAATTATGATGGGATAAGGCAGTCTTTGCTACTGCATCAACATAACCCTTTACGAAAGCAATCTTCAAAGCCAGTTTTTGGCTTGATGAGAGTTTCTGAAGGCTAACTAGAATCCATCCAATTGTGGAATTCAAAGTCAAAAGCCAGTGGATGAGTCTGAAAAGATTCTACTAGGAACTAAACTCGCGGATCGGAGAAGCTACCGGCACCCAGATCTCTCATTGCTTGCCCGCGAGTGACCAAGTATAGGCCTAATTGCTTACGCAAAAGTCCCCTAACAAGAGTAGTCCCCTTCGGAAGGCTAAGAACAAGGAATGAAACTCCTAACGAAAGAGCCTCATCGGAGAATGCATAGTTTCAAAGCCCCATCCGGACTGAGAAGAAGAAGGAACTACAAGCGACCCTATCATAGGAACTACCATTCCCTGCTCGGAGAACTCACTAATAGCTTCCCAGTCCCATCCAGATGGGAAAGAAGAATATGAAGGAAAAGCAAGACCTAACAGCGGATACAACTGTGGATATCTTTTTATAGATCGCTTGCAAGAGTAAAAAGTGGGAGCTAAAAGCTCTAGTAGCTAGGAGTTGGCAGGCTAGGATAGCGAAGCTATTAAAGGTTAGTTAGCGGGAAGTCTTCGTTGAAAGTGTGAAAGAAAATGAGGAGGCACTGAATTGACAAGTGAAGGAGTTGTTAGTGGCTGAATTGCAAAGTCAAGGTATAAGACGAATCAGCGATCGCTACATCGTCTGCTGTTCTAGTCTTGAAAGATGTGTCACTGGGCTGAAGCTAAACGCCGAAACGAAGGCATAGCGCAGCTTCAGTCTAAGAACCAAAGCCAGGGCCAGAGCCCGTTACTAATACAGCTGCCCTGTCAGTAAGGAGTTGAGAGCTAGTAACAAGTTTGTAGCTGCTGAAGGGCTAGATCCATTCTATTCTACTAATGGAGTTCGTTCAATCAGTTGTTAGCTGCGACTAGAGCGAGTAAGGAGTTGTTGGCAGCTACGGCTGAAGCTGCTAAAGCAACGAAGCTAGCTGTCTACTAAGACAACTCCTCTGCCTTAATCCCCTCTTCTCTCCCCTAACAATCCATAGGGAAGCAAGCCAAGGGTTTGGTTTTTAGAAGAGTCAGTGAAGGCAGCTTCTTCTAGATCCAGTCACGAAGCATACTTGGGACTGACTTTTGAGGACAAAAAGACGGGGTTTCCTCCCCTGGGATTGCAGCTATAGGACAACGCGAAGGTCTTTCTCAAGTGCCTAATCCAACTACTCCTAAGCACCCATCCCTGCCTTAATCTGCTCTTTTCTGCCTTCCCTCCCCATCCCTAGGTAAGACCGGGTTCCGGGTAGAGTCACAGTCAAGGTAGCTGCGGCAAGAACCAGAGCTCGAGCAAGGCAAGTAAGAAGTTTGTTTCTAGCTCCGGCTAGAAGTTCTCCGGTTTATAGCCAGCTCCTTTATAGCTAGTAAGGAGCTCAGTTATCTAGTAATCGGTATCAGCTTTAGTTCTAAGGTTTAGTAGCCAGGTCAAGTACCTAATCCAACAGTCCGGTCATTAAGGAGTCAGTAGCTGCTAAAGCAACGAAGCTAGCTGTCTACTAAATACACCCAACCCTTTTCCTTCCCCTCCCCCTCTATAGGGAATCCGAGGTTTCTTAGCCGAGTCATTGAAGGTATCCTAAGCGCTATGAGCTCGGGCAAGCCGGTAAGTAGTTGGTAGCTAAAGCGACGCCCGGGCAGTAAGGAGTTGTTAGCTCCTGCTGAAGCAGTTGCAGTTCGAAGGGCTAGAGCCAGCTACTAGGGTTATAGCAAGTAACTAATCCAACAAGGTAGCTAGCCGCCAACACCCATTGATTTAAGTACCCCTCGGTCTCAAGCCCGGGTCCGCTGCCGTATGTATTTAGTTTCTAAGGCAGTTCTTTCTAGCTCAACTCGTTGGTTTAGCCCCACTCATTCTAGTTTTCCTTTTATGTCTCCTTGAACGAAGCGAAGAAAGTGGGTCTCTATCCTCCCTTCCTTCAAGCCCTCTGCCCTCTTTGAGTCTAAGTCTTTACTTCCTTCCTTTAGCTCAAGTTATAGACTTTAGCGGAGTCACTTCTGTTTGTTTGTCCTTTCCCTCGGTGATATCCTTTAGTTTCTGCCCTTTTTGGGGACTATATTCCATCGGAGTCACGTCCGTTTGTAGTGGTATTGTCCTTTTTTTTTTAAGCCACTGTAAGCCTCTGACTTCCGTATCTGCTTTCCAAGCCTCTTTTTCCGCTCCTCTAAAGAAAAGAAGTGAGTGACTAAAAGGATCAGTACGGAACTGTTTGTCCCTTGTTTCCCGGGTTAAGGTCCGTACAGATTCATTGAAGTTGGCTGCTGAAGGACTGGAGCAAGTAACTACTAGTCAATCAGTTACCGAGTCGGTAGCAGCTAAACGCCTAAGTAGTAGCCCGGGCAAGTACCCTATACAAACAAGGAAGCTAGTCGCTAGGGTAGCTAGAGTGGCTAGCATCCAAGGAGTCTATTATCTCAGGTAGCCAGTAAGAAAGAGTCTGTAGCTAGACTCAATAGAGGGACTTCCATTCTCTGCTGCTTCTCCGGTTGGTGCTTCTATCGAGGTTGGCCTCGAAGGCATTGCCTTTCCAGGCACTGGGAGACAAAGAAAAGAAGGCTCGCATTGGTTCGAGGCGAGCGGATAGGTGGGGAGTAGGAGGAATCAATGAAGTTCATTACTCCTGCCCCTGAGGATGGAATAGATGGACAAGAGGAGAGCCTTGAGTGCTTCCGGACTGGAGGAATATAATTTTATTACCCTGGGACCTGCAAGAAGCGGACTTTCCTTGCTTTCTTTCGTCACAGTAGTTGGAAAAAGTCAAAGCAGCAGACCAGTAGTCCCATTCTCCATCTTTAGAGAAATTTTTGAAGAAGGTTCCGTTTAACACATCTTGGCCAAACAGGAAGAGCAGGAAATAAGTGCTTTGTCGGTTGAAAGTGAGTCACTGCTGTCCGACTTAACCGGGCGATTCCGACAGCGTCCCTTGGCCTGGTCACCTATTATAACACACGATCCATGTCTCACTTTGATCTCACACCCCCATTCTCGTTTGAATTCTGGAGCTCGACCTTCGTTGCTCGGATGCGCTTGACTGAAGAGTCCTCGACAGGTCATTAGCCAGAAAGTTCCAAAGGGAGAACAAGTCTGAGACTCACTCGGCTATATCCTCCTCAGGACCTGTCCGACATGCTGTTGACTTGGAGATGAATTCTCCGGCCGTACCTTCTGCGGTCGTTACGCTTGGTCGGTCATGTTGGGACCAAAGAAAAGGAGAAGCCTCAACCGTGTCGATGGCATTATAACTAAGACCTCCAAAATCAACATCTACATCCCCCTTTCAGCCCTTTCAATGTTCATCTTCCCGCGTGAGGGTGATCAGCGCTCTCGTTCACGAAACCAACCGAGTTGCTCATGGGAAGGAGCATGTGAGGGAGAAGGACCATTATTCGTCTCTTCGAACGGAGCCCAGGTGGAATCCGCCCCCAGGTTTCCTTTTTTAACTATGTATAACCTCCTCATCAACAGACGTTTCCCGAATAACCATTCATTTAATGAAAAACCTGCGCTTGTTAGCAGCTGAATCACTCTCTCCTCTCGTAGTGGGCCTCTTTTCTTTCCCCCACTGGCATGAGGAAAGGGTCCATTCCACTAGCTCTTCTTCTTGTTTGTGAGAATAAATAGAGGGGTGCGCTTTCCCTTTGAATGAGTATATCTTCCCGCCCCCGTGCCTCCCTTTACTCAATGCTCCTGAAGTGAAGTCCGAAAAGGAGACTGAGTGGACAGGGGGCAGGGAAGTTCAGTTACATAAATGGTAGTCGTGGACTGGTACCGCAGTACTGCTTTGGAGATTCCTTATTGTGATCCGGCTAAGATAGTCTCTTAAGTGCTAGCGTAGTGGGAGAGCAAATAGCAATGAACCTTATCTACGGTATTAGTTCCCTCCTACCAAGAACTACTAGAGCTCTCTATGCGAGGGAAAGAGTACAGATAGGCGGATTGACGCATTTGAGCAGGCAGGGAATACTTAGTGCTTGGAATATGAATGCTATGAGGCTTGGGCGAGAGAGCAGGTCTAGGAGGCCCAGATATTGCATCATGTGAAAGCAGCGCTAAAAGACCCATAAGAGCTGTAAACAAGTGAGATAGGCACGAAAGGGGGGCATTCTGGGGATGTCTTTCATCAGCCAGCACCTTCAACAGCCAGTGGGACAGATGCCGACACAGATTCGATTCCAGATTCGACGATAGGGTACGACCGATGACCAGGCAGGGCGGGGTGAAGCAAGCAGCAAGGGATTGGCTAAATAGAACAGATGCGACCGGGAATGGAAAGATCAGACCAGACCGATTGATAGAGTTTCTACCGATACAGGACGACAGCTCGACCGATTGAGACAGGGCAGATACGACCGATGGAAGGGATCTCTTTAAAAGAAGGCTTTTTTAACGTGGACTGATTCCGACCGTTTACCAGAAGACAAGAGATTCGCGGTATGGCTTCAGAAGAGGTAGTCATTATACAGATATCTATTAACGAATTGCCCTATTGTCGATTAACTGCGCCTACCTATCCCCAATCACACAGGAATGTTCGCTTGGCCGCCTACCAATGATGCCTTTCACTTTCAGACAGTCCCTAGCGTACTAGACTTTGATAAAGGGAATGCTACCGATACTTGAAAGACTCATCCTCTGGCAAAAGCTTGACTTTATTACTTCAATCGCCTATTTATTATTATTATATATATATTGCCTGTGCCAGTTTGCGCCTGCCACTCGTACTGAACTAACCAAAGAAGCAAGAGATACTGAAAGCGATTTACTTCTTGCCTTAGCTTCTATAAAAGTAAACAACTAATCTAATCCTCTTGAATTCAGAATTCACCCCATTGCTTAAAAAGAGAACCTTTTTTCTTTCGTTGTTACAAGTATATCCCCTCTCCGATCTCTTTAACAAAGCTCCTTACTAAATAAAGAAAGCCCATAGATCGAAACGTCCACACGAAAAACAAAAAAAATGTATACCTTCATACTCCACACGCTGCCATCGCGAACCAATCAAGACTCTCGAACGCAAAGGTTTCCGAAGGTCAATTTCAACACATAAACGCGCAAACTTCCCTCTCTTCACCAGAATTGTATTCAAATCCACTTTAATCGTACGTCCAATGATATTACCAACTTTCTTCAAGATTTCCTCATCAAAGTATTCAATCGGAATTTCAGGCAAACGCACCCACGCAGCAATGGTGGATATAGACGCCTCCGAGGGACGAAATTCTGGACGCCATTTCCGAATAGACAAATAATGCCCCGCAATAACCCAGGGACCATCAAAAAGCACATGATCATAATCATCTCTATTGGAAAGCCTTACCAAAAAGAAATCCGATCCCAGATCCACAACCTTCACATCTCCCATAGCTCCCCACATCTGCTGTAAACGATCACACATAAACGGAAAGCTAACGGACTTACCTAACAATTTCACAATCAGCGCATTCCGCCATGGTAACCTCAACCGCCGTTTCTCCTCTTTAGACAGAGAAACCCTAACCTCAGCAAAATCCCCAGCGATCTCATCATCCGAATCAGAATCATCAGCAGAATCACTATCCTTACTCTCCAAATCACAATCTCCATCCAATTCAGTAGAATTCGACTCAAACTTAGTCAACTTCGACAAATACGACTCCCTAGGAACCTCAGATTGTGCTTCGGAACCAGCCAACTCCACCATTCGAATTAAGAGGAGCACTATCCTCCATAACCGCATCTGCTCGCAGAGGCGAAGAAATCCCCGCCATTTTTACCTTCTTCTTACTCCGAAGCAACAGATCAGCCTCTTCCGTCGAAAAAGAACCCCCTGTCGAACGCTCGCCCATCACAAAACCAGAAACCCTAGCAGAGCTTCTCTCTCATACCTCAGATTAACTAGCGTATTTTTACTTCACTTCCTTAGTAACTGCTCTTGAAGCCTTATCAACATTGGGACGGGCGGGTGTACAAGAGCTTGTTTACAATTGATCACATGCAACTCTCCTAGTCTCTTGGGGCGAAGTCAGCTGCTTAACCTGACCAATATAGGTGACGGTAGGTGTGACTAATCACTAATCTAATCTCAATAACTAAATTCCACATCCTGACATTCCAACATGTGACTCGCTGCCCGAACTTTCTTGTTTTTATGCTAGCAGGGGTGGTTCGGGTGGGTAAGAAACATAGTCCAGGAAGACTAATTGAGAATGGGCCCATGGACCAAGATCTCGACCCAGCCCAGAGTCAGGGAGGGAAAACCAATCTCAGAAGGAAAATCCGGATGAAAGGGCAAATTCCTTTGATTCTTGGTTAGCTGACTAAGGGCGGATGGGGCGGGCAAGGAGAGCGGCATTGCTATAGGTTCGATTCATCAATGTCGTCAGTCACAGATTTATGTTGTCCTAATACCCGCGGATGAAGCTTTTTTTTTACCATAATACCCTGCAAGAGTTGCCGTTTCGTCGAATGCTATTAGGAGAACTTTTCAAAACGTATGTGTGAAAACGAGTATGTGACCAGAACTTAGATCTTTCCCCCAGGCATGGGCGGTAGGTGAGGTCAAAAGAAAGTACATGCGAGATGTAGCACCATCACAAGAGGTATCGTTCAGATAGATAGAGGGCAACCTTATCTATGAAATCTTTCACAATGTCTGGGCAGATATCCAATTTCTTTAATATAGTCGGCTAACGAAGCCAATGACTAGCTCTCACGATGTGTAAGAATTTTTCTACGATTTGATGGCAATTCGATCGAGAAAGTACGCTACAGAATAGCCCAATCTTTATTTTCTTTACACTTTTTGGGATCAAAAGGTAGGAAAGGACTTGTCAGCGATAAAAGCACACGAAGCGAGAACGCAACCCACTATAGTTCACTCCAAAAAAAAAGGCTTAGGAAGGAGTAGCACACTCTCCTAGGAAGGATTGCCCCGTCAACCGTGATGAATGAGTTACACAGGCCCGTTAGTTACACCGTTCTGGATAAAGAGATGTGGGGTAGGCTCTTTCCTTCTTTCAGGCAGCGTAGATGCTCATGGTGCGGCATACTTTTTTACAATTGATCCTATGGTATGGTCAAAGAAAGGAAGTTGACTGATGCTACTCCGTCTTCAGCCTAGCCTATCCCGCCCACCACCCTTGCTCTAGTCCCCGGAGTAGTTTGCCAGGAAGAAAGAGCAGCTTAGGTCAAGTTTCCGTAGTAGAGTAGTTCTTCCGTGGCATGATCAGAGCAGAAGACTCTCTCCATGCATTGGTCCGGTCAGTCAGGAGAAGGTTTTTCCCACCTATGCGCGAAACTTACATCATTGATCCCGTGATTTTGGCCTAAACTCGATTTCCCTTAAGGAACGACCCCTGAAAGATGCCAAAAAGTAAAGTAGTGATTTTGGCCATGGCGAGATCAAAGTTTTCCATTTCTGACATGTCGCTATAAGGGAAATTCATGTTGACTGGTTTTCCCGCTATATGAGACAAATCTTTCTCGAAATTTGATGCCTCTTTTGGGGAAATAGGCTTTAGTGATTTCACCCATAGGCGAGACAACACTTGATCGAGAAATCGATCCTGTATGAAGGAAGGTGCCATCCGTCCAATCCCGCGTTTGATCTTCCACTTGAGTCTGTGATGAATTAATGTAGTAAGGTGTCACGTCAACCTATCCACTGGATAATATGAAAGAAAAAGATAAGGCAGTGCATCTCGCCATCTAGAAGGAAGAACAGGTACGTGTGGAATGAAGGGAGAAGGAAGGCGCAGAGGACTCTTTGCCCTCGGAGTGTATCAAACTATTCAAGTATAGTTTGTCGCGGGTTGGTTTCCCTCTTCAACTACACGAGATGGACATAGGCTTGCATTCAACTTCATACTGAACGAGAACTTCCGGTGCTGCTAGCATCCATGCTCTTCCCTCTCGATTTCGTTCACATGTGAGACTTGATTGATCTTGTGTTTGTGTTCAGTCAATGGTACCGACTTTGTGCTATCAGTTTCGTATGCCGCATCGTTAACAAACTGCACTGAGATAGGAGAAGGAAACGTCGATCAACTGTAGAGATATGCCGCACTTGACGAAGGACGCTTGATCGCCACACAATGGGCTGCCTGCTCTATACTTTTTCATGTCCCACCACCTGACTCACCTGTCTTTCCTATTTCTCCTCGTGTTTTTGGTTGTGTTTGTTTTGCTGGGAAGGTTTCCTTGCGAGTTCTTTCTTCTCGACAAGTAGAGCAGGGTGGTCGTAGATCAGAGCTGTCTCACTTTAGCAAGTGTATCGCTATAGCTGTTCTATAGGAGTGGAGTTGTCTCGCTTTGATAGCTGCTCTATAGCATCTATTATAGCAGTTGTATCATTATCCGAGCTATAGGTAGTTCATAGCTCAACGTAGTTGTTCCTATCCTAGCGATTTCCTAATAAAGAGTCCAACTGCCTGCTTGAACTGCTGTACAGAAGGAGCTATGAATATTAGCCAACCGCCTACTTGAAAGTGGAAGTTGTTTTGCTAACTGCCTACTCGCCTGCTTGGAAAGAAGGAAAGATAGGATTGGGCAATTCCGCCGGTTCCATCGCCTGGAATCTCGTCATCTGAGAAGGAGATAACATTGGGGGACATAACTATTCCCACCATGTTCTGGAGTGCATCTGGAGAAATGTCATTCGGGACATGTGCTTCTTTCAGAATGGAGAGCAGAGCGTCCCTGTGTTTGTCTGAAGTAAGGAGCAGCGAGAGAATGTTGATATGAGCTGGAGTCTTCTTCAGCTGCTCGACGACATCGTACTCACTCTTCTTCTTCTTCAAGACCCTGAGCACTTCTGCAGTCTCTTTTTCTGTTAAAGGGGGAAGAGCTTCTTCTCCTTCCTTGGCTGCTTCTCCTACTTGGCAGCTTTTATCACTTTTAAGTAAAACTTATTATTTTTTGATTGGCTTTTACGACAGGAATAGCCTTATTGTAATCCTTTTTCAAAAAAGTCTATCAAAACAGATTCAATGTTGTAGGGAACCGGCTCTGTATGCTGCTAGTGCACGGGATAGAAAGCCATCATATGGAGCGTCTTCGTCTTGTCTTTTGTGTTGCGAGTGCATGCGTCCACCCCAGTCAACGGTTGGCAGGGCTTTCACAGGTACCTTGTACGTAGTTAAGGTGAAGCTTTGTTTGATTTGATCCCGAACCGCCCGATCCCTATTTAGAAGCCCAGACCCCCTTTGCTCATGAAGACATACTACCAACTGGATTCCTTTTATAATGGACCCACTTGATAATGAAGAAAGAGGGTTGCAACCAAAATGCTAAGTACGGGGACTAGGTTACGACGTTGGAAGACAAAGGGCTACTCCGTATTCTTCCTAACCATCAGTTCGTATCGCAACTAAGAATCTATTTTCTTTATCCAGACGTAGATGCGGCTCCCACGAGTAGTCCTATTACAGCCACTGCGCCTATGGCCGCTGCTCCCAAGTACTTCTGCTCCTTCAAGGTCGCGTCCGCTTCCCCTAATGAGGATGCTCCCTCTGAAAGTACCTCCTTAGCTACTTGGAGGCTTTCCGGGTCTAATAGGGATATGGTCTCTGTCACCATAATGGCTTGTCCCGTTAGGATCCCCCACCACGCGAGCATTCCCACGGCTAAAGACGGAAATACAATCGCTTCTATCCCTACTACTCTTCCGCCTTGTGCACTGGAGCCGGTTTATCTCAATTTCCTCCCGCTAGATCCAGAGCATCCGTATAGGCTTCACCTTGTACTCCGGTCAAATTCTTCAAAAGGGACTCAAGAAAAGGGATATTTTCGCTTTCCGCATGTAAAGCTTCGGCCGCAACCATAACATCTTCGGGACTCCTGTTAATCATCAACTCCCCCAATTTCTCGTGTATATCAGATTGAAGCTCTATTATACGTTCACTGGAAGGGTGAAGACCCGGATGATCCTCAAAAATACCATGAGAAGAACCCTGAGTGCCGGATGATTGAAAACTATAATCGTTAATAGTAGTCGTCGTGGGTTCACTAAGTGAATCATTCCAATTAGCGGTCGGATTAAAATGACTCGAATTACTACTACTCAAAGATGAACTATCTGAAATCCAGAAGATACTGGCGGAAGGAAAGGGAATCTTATTTTTTTTACATTCGACTCCAGACAGCTTAACTCCGTCAAGCCTGTAGGAGTAGTGAAGAATTCTAGTGAGTTGTGGTTGTTCCCTCGACTGACCGAGAAAAAGAAGTTCCAGAGGCATCTTCCATTCATATCGATTTGGGTTTTTCCGCACCATATTTTGATCTGCCTCTTCTTCGATCCGGAATTCCCAGCAAATCCTTGACTCCTCGAATACAATGGGATTTCACACCTGGCGAATCTTTCACTCTACCTCCTCTTATTAAGACCATAGAATGCTCCTGCGAATTATGACCTTCGCCTGGAATGTGAGCAAATATATCATGTCGATTGCTCAACCGTACTTTGGCTATCTTACGTAGAGCTGAATTAGGTTTTTTCGGTGTTCTCGTTGAAACACGCGGGCGTACTCCTTGCTTCTGGGGACATTGATCCGAAGCTCGAGTACGGTCCGTGCGCCGTTTTTCTTCTCTACCATGACGAATCAATTGATTTAATGTAGGCATCGCTCTTTCCTTTGTCCTTCCCCCCGATTTTTGCCCTATCACTAGTGGTTATTCCCGATCCGAAGCACCCCTTTTCCATTCATAGAGAGATCCAATCGTCAAAATCAATAAAAAGGCCATCATGGACCAAGATCCAAACGGATCAATCTTGTTGGGAGGTACTGCCCAAGGAAAGGAAAAGGTTACTTCCGGATCAGGGATAATAAATAAAATTGAAACAAGATAAAATCGTATATCAAAACGACTTCTGGCATCACCGGAAGGATCGAAACCACATTCGTAGGCCGACAATTTTTCTGGATAGGTCGAACTATTGGAAGCAAATGGAAAAGGAACACCGAGTGGGATCAAAGAAACTAGCGGACTGATCACTAAATAGATACAAATAGGTGAAAATTCTGACATCACCACAGCCCACTTGGTTCTCTCGCTCCTTGCTCGCGGAGCGGCATACCGGAAAAAAAAGAAAGAAGAAAAAGCAATTTTTTTTTATTTTGTAGCCATAGGTTCCCCTACGGCTACCTTGTTACGAACGATTCAGAGAAGGGATTCCCTAAAGAATAATTTTATTATTCCGAATGGCGTGTACTACCCGCATATAAGGAGCGCTCTGCCGCGTTCCATTCGTTTGGATCTCCATTAAGTATCGGTCAAGGGTTTGTTCCGATAAAGGGAGCATCCTAGTAGGATGGGTAAAGAGGATTCCCCTGATTTCGTTTATCCGAAACCTGATTCGATCGGGAGCATAGCCATCGAAGACCAAAGCAGCTTCTATATTCCTTTCTATCGGAACGGCCCTTTCTAACCGGCCGGCGAATCCCGCCAAGTCCGTTATCCGGACCCAGAAAATAAATCTGAAGGCGCTAGCTCTATGAAACGCTCTTGATCTGTTATTAAGGGCTGGTCTAGCCGGGGAATATCCGGCGGGGTGCCGGATTTCATGCCCGGGTGCGCCTTGAGGCATGCCGGTTTCCGGTGGAATCTCCGGATCAGCAGAATTCAAAGAAATTGCTGGAGAACCGGCTCGAATATCGCAGTAGGCGACCGAAAACTGAAATTGGATAATTATAAAGAGGAAAAGACAAAAGAAGCAAGTTCTTTCGAAAGAAGTGGCATGAGTAAGTTCTTTCGAAAAACTTTTTAAATGGATGAAGCCCGATACTATAAAGAGAAGCAAGATTAAATAAAGGGCAAGAACTTCCGTTTCTATGGTTATAGGGAAATGCCAGGGGTCGCTTGGCACTTGTTCCACTGCCCCAAAAGTAAGGAAGAACCCTTCTAGAAAAAGAATTTTACTTTGCTTCGTAGCATAAAAAATCCAAATGGAAAAAAAGATAGCAAAAGCTACCCAACCTACTAGATCCTTTACATAATAGGAGATCCCCTCTTTTCGAGGTAGATTTGCCGATAAGCGGCGTTTGCACCTGATCGGTGACACAGTCAGGAGTGGAGGAAAGAGTCGACGCATGGTTTTGCATTTTTAAGCTTCCAATTTAGAGGCCGAGGCTTTCGCCTACCTCATGGGCTTCCGCGACACCCTTTGCTACTCGATGCGCAACTGCGCCCCCGCCCTGACGCGGCCACAAAAACGACCCCTTACGGAACCTGGGATCCTGTCCCTTGGAAGGTCCTCGTAATGGCCCGATCAGGATCAAATCTAGAGAATCTTAGGATTCTCGTCACGCTTTTTCATTCATTATTTTCTTTATAGA